TATAGACATATCATGTTCTTTCTTTCTTTATAGAACGAAAAAGCCTTTTTCGGGTTCACCTCGCTTCAGATTCTTTCTAACCTAAAGAAAAAGAATTCAAATCAAAGAATATTCCTTTAATGAAATCAAATGATATATATATTCATTCATATTGAGTGAGAGGATTCTTGCTTCTATTCATTTTCGATAGGGAAATAGAATGCATTGATCAATTCGATTCTCTCTACTTGTCCTCGACTTAATGGATTTGATTCAATGCATTGAACGAACCCTTCCTTACATATAACAACTCATAAGTTCCTATCCAAAAATTACAGACTTTGGGCCTGTACTACCTCACCAGCACCCCCCCAAAAAAAACACACACAAAAAAGAATCAAATGTCAAATGAGAGCCCGAAGTCTTGAAAAAAAAATCATTCCAAATCCCGTCCCGATTTTTAGTATTGAAAATCGGTCCGAAATGACTGGAAATCGTTGAGTAAAGAAAGACCAAGATTCGGTTTCGTGTCAAGATTCATTTGGAAGTCACTCCACAACAGAACACAATGTGGCAGCAACCCTACAAAATTGAGCATAGCACAAAGATAGAGTCAGCCGAGGATCTACAGCAGAAACTTTTCATGAAATCGCGCATTATCGAACGATTCGACAGACCAAATCCACAATGGAACTAGACAGGGGTGCAAACACTCATCGATTTAGGACCAGTTCATTATCTCTGAAACAATGAGTTGGGTTTCTTCTTACGCACAAAAGGGGGCGGTGTGTCGGGGGATTCCTAACTAGTCCAAGTTTCAATAGACCCCCATCTTGCAGAGAAGAGAGTAAGCTTCGGTAGAATTGGAATGATAGGCAATTGGGGATTGTACATAAAGACCGATCCTCGATCCGTGTGACTTACTATCCGATTGGATTTGGCTTGGGTTGGAGTTTTCGCTGGGCTCGTGCCATCGTTTTTCCTTCAAAAATACACTTTAGGTATGCCAAAGAAAAAGAGTCTCACTAACTCTTTGCTCGTGGATAGGAAAACAAGAAAATGCGTATGGAATTCAAGAAGAGAGAAGAATGGGTTCGTTTATCCGAGATTGGAAAAAAGATGATTGGGTCCATTGAAATGTGAAATGAATTGTTGTTTTCAGTTTCATGCTCTGAACGATCCCCGTGAGCGAGTGTGTGGGCATTATTTTCTTTCGATGGACCAACCGACCGGCTGGCTACAAACAACAAACAAGAATGGGGAAATGAAAACTGGACTCTTTTTTTTTTGTTAATTTGAAATTCATTTTCATTAACAATTAGGGCTATACGGATTCGAACCGTAGACCTTCTCGGTAAAACAGATCAAACTTCTTATTATCGAAATGATTCGAACTGTTTCAAAGACCCAACGTGCCTTTTTTTTTTGTTGCATTGGGCTCTTTCATCAACTGATAGGAATCTCAGATAGTTTGCCATACTTTTTCTTTTTCTTGACAGAAAGATAACGAGATGGCTCCACGTGCTCTGATTCATTATTTGGATGCTGATTCAGGAGCAATACCAAAGTGTTTCAAAGAAGAGTTACCTTGACATAGGTCTGCCTCCGGCCTAGATCAACCTAAGTGAAATGAAGTCTCTATCGCTCTGCTCAAAGAGTCAAATATGAAACTTTATACACCTTAAAGTTCATAGGACGAAAAGATATTAGTGTGAGGTCCTTATACTCATTATGCCTTGCATTGAATGGACTGACTATTTACCTTATCAATTATGAAATCAATGATGGGTTCTATTTGTAGCCTAAATTGGCACCCAAATCGGACCGAACCAAAAGTCAGGCTATTGTTCTCTTGTTTCCTCGAATACATGGAGTAAGACATCGATTTCTCAATAAGATCAATTCTGTTGATTGCATGATGGACTCCCCTGAAAACATTGGCGCGCGTGTAAACGAGGTGCTCTACCTAACTGAGCTATAGCCCTTGTGTTACCTATTTTAGCATGTAAATAATTTCTTGTCAAGATGAATATCCCACATGATATCTTCTGATCTGTTTCCTGCCATGCCAAGGATTGGTATTGCGTAGAAATAAGATTCCGTCTATAATCAATCCATCGATATGATGGGTCCCTTTTGTTTCTCTTTGTGATGATAAATGACCTACTTAACCCAGTGGTTAGAGTATTGCTTTCATACGGCGGGAGTCATTGGTTCAAATCCAATAGTAGGTAGAACTTATTAGATACCAGAGGCACTGGTATCTAATAAGTTTTTCTACCCACCATCTTTTTTATTTATTCCCCCCCCCACTCCTCGTATTCTAGTTCTTTTTTAGTTGCACCAGACTACCATTACATTTTGGGGGATTCAATCGGCAGAATCCAAATACGTCGGATTAACGGAACTTTTTTTGATTATTTGGGCGCACCAGGGAGTTACGAAATAACATTGAGAGTCTCGACTCGTGTCCGAGCTCGTCTGACAGCTAAATTTGCCTCAATTGTTTGTCTCTTGCCTT